TTTAGATTGGAAAAGCGGGGATAAAGTCAAATAGTCTTCTTACCAATATACATACTAAATATAGAAATGTGGTACAAGTAATTCCCCTAATTCGCTAATTCGCTATTTCGCTATAAAAATATAAAAAATATTATAAAAAATATATATATATAGAAACAAAAGTCTTTTCGCAATTTTTTTTATCATACAGAATTTCCAACAAAAATTTTGTTCGTTTTAACTTTTTTTTAACTTTTTAAGAAATTAAGAAAAGATTAAGAACTTGATGTTGATAAATTCGCAATCTAGAAATTCATTTCGGACAATTGAACCTTCTCAAACTGTTTCTTTTTAAGAACCAAAAAGATTTGTGCCAAAATAACAGATGCCAAGAAGAACAAAAGGCCTTGGACACGTAATGGGTCTTGAAGTACTATTTCCGCGTCTCCCTGACCAAATCCCCCCACATTAGGATTACTTGTTAATGGTTGATCAAGTTTGATGGATTCGCCTTCTGAAACAAGAAGTTCTGGTCCTGGGGGGATACTATCAATCACTTGACGCCCCTCTGGCGCATCTGTTATAGTTATTTCATACCCCCCTTTTTCTTTTCGTATTATTTTGCTTACTATACCCGCTGCTGTAGCATTATAAACCGTATTGTTACTCTTACTCCCGTCGGGATAAATCTGACCCCTTCCCCTGTTCCCGCCTACGTATATGGGATATTTTAAGAAGTGAGCATCCTTCTTAGCAGCAGGGTCCGGAGAAAGAATAGGAAAGGTGATTTCACTATATTTTTGACCAGGAACAGGACCTATCACAAGAATATTCTTTTTAGCGGGGCGATAACTCTGAAAAGAGAGATTACCTATCTTTTCTTTCATCTCTGGCGAAATACGATCAGGAGGGGCTAATTCAAACCCCTCGGGTAAAATAAGCACGGCCCCCACATTCAAAGCTCCCTTTTTACCATTAGCAAGAACTTGTTTTAGTTGCATATCATAAGGAATTCGAACAACTGCTTCAAATACAGTATCTGGAAGTACCGCTTGTGGAACCTCAATACCCACGGGCTTATTAGCTAAATGACAATTCGCGCATACAATACGACCAGTTGCTTCGCGCGGATTTTCATAACCCTGCTGTGCAAAAATGGGATATGCATTTGAAATGTATGCCCCAGTTATTATATATATCATGAGCGATACGGAAATGGAGCGAGTAATCTCTTCCTTTATCCAAGAGAGGGTCTTTCTAGTTTGCATGGTCCAGTCGTTGATCCAGAAAATTTATACAATAAAATTAGGTAGGTCGCTAGGATAGTTCCCTATCCACGATGCTGCTAGTTACTGAAAAATTTTTACTAAAATATAGGAGGAATCCGAATCTATTGGATGTATAGAAAAAATAAGTGTATAAAAAAAAAGTAAGATTTTGAATGTTTTATTTTACTTATGGATAAAATAACAAAATTCTAATTGGATCGGTGGATCATTTTTCAGTCATTCATTGAATGATAAATCACTACAAGTGACGGAGATACACGATTTAAATAACGGAAGATCCAATATTTAAAAATTGTATCGAAAATGACTGGAAAGGTGGAAACAAGTCCAGATATAATTTGATCATTATGAGCAAATCCAAAATCCTTGTAGAAAGAACTAATCATTAGTTCCCAACCGTGGGGTGAATGGAATCCTATACATAAGTCGGTTAATAAAAGAATAGAAAGGGCTTTTATCGTGTCGCTTAAGTTATATATGAATTCTTGAACCCAAGAATTAAGAATAATAAGTTCTTCATTAACTAAAAAAGAATAACCACTTAGAATAACGAAACAGATTATATTTGTCGAGAAGTGCAAAATCGTATAGATACGATCTGCGTTGTGCATCTTGATCATTTGGATCGTTTCTTTGTGGATTCCGATACGAAACTTTTGTAGATGTGTTTCGGGGTATTCCTTTATCATTTCGTCCAACAGGAAGAGTTCCTCAAATTCTATTAATCTTTCTAGAATACTCTTTTCTTGAATATCATTTAAAAAAGTTTCGGATTTACTAGTATTCCACCAATTAATAATCCAAGATCCCAGACTTTTATTAAATGAAAAAGAGACCCACCAGGGCAAAAATACTATAGACGTAAGATATAGAAGGGGAATAAATGCTTTTTTGTCCATTTTTGCGTCTATGAATTTTTAATGAATCCGCTTCATTCGTCAACTCTATACAATCTAATATTTCTATCAAGCATAAGTTCTATTCTAATATTAGAATTTAGAATAGAAAGCTTCGAACTCCTGAATCTATTCCCTCTTTTTTATTTGTGAGTCAGTGGTTAGTCCTTGAATTTTGTGAATTTACATACGCATAAAAAAAAGTTTGCGGACAAAATTTCAAATTTTTCCGTTTTCCGTATATAGTCTATATAATATACGTCTTCTTTGGTTCATCAGTATTATGAAGAAATTTCAGTTAAGTTATGTTATAGAAAAAAAAGAGGATTTTTTGGTTTTTTACCTCCTGCTAACTGCTAAGAAAAGTGCTTCGTTTATTTCAAAATACTTCAATTGGTACACGCAAAAAATAGGCCAATTCCGCTGCTTTTTGCTCAATTTCTCGTGGAGTCAAATTCTCATCAGTACGAGTCAAAGGAATGGACCCTTGGCCTCTGATTTCCATATAAAGGACACGCCGAGCATTAAAACCCTCTTTAACTTCTATTCTGATAGACTGAATATCTTTCATAAAGAGTCGGAGTAAGATGCGACGATTTTTTCCTGGGAATCCCCAACGAAAAATACACACTATTCCTTCTTTTCTATCGAATCGATCATAACCACTACCTACATTCCACGAAATTGTGCACCACAAATAAGAGCTAATAAACAGACCGGCGAGCCCATAGAACGACATCACGATACCTTGTGGAAAAAAAATGATTTCCTGAGACGGGAATAAAGGTATCAAATTTCTGTCAAGATAACTGGAAATTCCAATCAATAAAAACCCCAATGAACCTAAAAAAAGTATAATGGCCCAGCAGAAATTACTTATTTTTCGAGACCCCGCGATAAGTTCTATCCATATATGTTCTGATCGCCAACTCATACTAGATCTAGTTACATTTTATTGGAAGTGGGAGACCGGCCAAAATGAATTTTACTTTACATTTTTTTGTTTCCGAAGGAACTTTCATCAACTTGCACTATTCTGATGTGAATCTTTCGAAGCAATTGGTTAGATCTAAAAGTAAAATAATAGGAGCCCTCTCATATGATCCCCTATCTACACATATATAGCTACATGGGCTTTGCATTTAATTTATTTCAGGTATTCGCCCCAATCGCGACTTATTTTCAATATTTTCAAATAGCTCGTTTACTCATATATCAGATTTACGTTTACGCCTGCCCTTTCTTTTCTGTTTGAAAGAAGCCACAAGTTATACCATATTATACTGAATAGATATCTGTGTTATAATCCAAGTCTAAGTCTTGAAAAAAAAATATATGAAATTTGCCCCCATCAGATCTAAAAAATCTTGTTTTTTTGAACATGAAGAGATAAAGAAGCCATTGCAATTGCCGGAAATACTAAGCCCACTAAAGGCACAAAAATAGAGGGTAAGTTGTTGAGAATTGTCATAGAATGGGCACCTCGATTTAATATTTGTACCTGTTATTTATTGTTAAATTTATTTTTTTACCTATTATCGCTAGATTATATTGTTAGAAAGATATCTTAAATAGAAAGATCTCTTAAAATTATTAGAATTCCTATAATAATTATACTAAGTATAGCTAACTGAGTATATATAATAAAGTGCAAGGAATATAGAACTAACTAAATGAACTTATTCATTTTTCTACATCAAATACATGTATGATAATTCACTTGTTTGTTATTTTTCTATTATTTTTTTCTTGTCTTATAATTTGAATTTCATAATTATAATTTGAATTTAATAAAGAGTTTCTTCACCTTCTAAATTCTTCCAAAATTCGTTATAATATAATACGAAAGGAAGAAAAGAACATGAAATTCGTTTTATTTATTATTTACTACCCTACCTCGCGGAAAAAGAATTCGCTCTTTTATCTTGTTCATAGAGGTTTCCTAATTAGGAATCAGGGATATCGGTAAAAAAAAATTATCTGTATGATTCTTTCCATAATTCCCTCTTATGTCACCAAAAAAAATCCATTCTTCGGATTTTTCCTTTGATTCCGATAAATAAATACTTAATAACTATTTATTCTAAATAGTTATTCGCCAGAAAGAAAATAATTTAAAGAATTCAATTTAATTAACTATTAACTTAAGGTTCTACTTAAGTTATGATTCAAAGGCAAGAAAGCGTGGAGCTGAAATAATTCACTCAGAACGCCCTTTAACAGATTACGTGGTACGATTGGATCAAATAAGCCCTTATGGAATAAAAATTCAGCCGCTTGTGAACCTTCTGGTACTGTCTTATTCAATGTTTGTTCAATTACTCTTTTACCTGCAAATGCAATGTAGGCGTTGGGTTCAGCAATAATGATATCCCCCAACATACCAAAACTAGCTGTCACCCCACCAGTCGTAGGAGATGTAAGGATTGATACATAAACTAACTTTTTATTCGATTGATAATCATATAAAGCAGAAGAAATTTTAGCCATTTGCATCAAGCTCAAACTTCCTTCTTGCATGCGTGCTCCTCCGGAAGCACACACTAGAATAAGAGGTAAAAATTGATTAGTAGCATACTCGATTAAACGAGTAATTTTCTCGCCTACTACCGATCCCATACTACCCCCCATAAACTGAAAATCCATAACCCCAATTGCTACGGGAATACCGTTTAGTTGACCTATGCCGGTTTGAATGGCCTCGGTTAATCCTGTCTTTTTTTGATAAGAATCAATACGATCTTTATAAGGTTCCTCCTCTGAATGAAAGTCAATGGGATCCAGAGAGAACATGTCCTCATCCATAGGATCCCAAGTCCCTGGATCAATCGAAAGT